ATGCGATGACTGTTTTCTACCAATCATAAAGATATTGGAACTCTTTATTTTATTTTGGGCGTTTGGGCCGGTATAATTGGGGCCGGTATAAGGCTATTAATTCGAATTGAGCTAAGACAGCCAGGAACTTTTTTAGGGAGAGATCAACTTTATAATACTATTGTAACTGCCCATGCATTTATTATAATCTTTTTCTTAGTAATACCAGTGTTTATTGGTGGATTCGGAAATTGGTTATTACCTCTTATATTAGGTGCTCCAGATATAGCTTTCCCACGTTTAAACAATTTAAGATTTTGACTATTACCCCCTGCTTTAATTCTCTTAGTCTCTTCTGCTGCAGTAGAAAAAGGTGCTGGTACCGGTTGAACGGTATATCCTCCTTTAGCTAGGAATTTGGCTCATGCAGGTCCATCTGTAGATTTAGCTATTTTTTCTCTTCATTTGGCTGGAGCATCTTCTATTTTAGGGGCAATTAATTTTATTACTACTGTTATTAATATGCGTTGAGTTGGCATGCATTTTGAACGAATTCCATTATTTGTATGGGGCGTAGTTATTACAGTAGTTTTGCTACTTTTATCTTTACCAGTGTTAGCGGGAGCCATTACTATACTTTTAACAGACCGGAATCTTAATACTTCTTTTTTTGATCCTGCGGGAGGCGGCGATCCTATTTTATATCAACATTTATTTTGGTTTTTTGGCCACCCAGAAGTTTATATTCTTATTTTACCGGGATTTGGGGCTATTTCACACATTGTGGCACATCATACTACTAAGTTAGAACCTTTCGGAAGTTTAGGTATAATTTATGCAATGGTTGGAATTGCTATTTTAGGATTTATTGTGTGAGCTCATCACATATTTACTGTTGGATTGGACGTAGATACTCGAGCTTATTTTACGGCTGCTACTATGATTATTGCAGTGCCCACAGGTATTAAAGTGTTTAGTTGACTTGCTACTTTACACGGATCAAAAATTGTATATGATACACCTATTTTGTGAGCACTAGGCTTTATTTTCTTATTTACAACTGGTGGTATTACTGGTATTATTTTATCTAATTCTTCACTAGATATTGTTTTACATGACACATATTATGTTGTAGCCCACTTTCACTATGTATTGAGGATAGGAGCAGTATTTGCTATGTTTGCTGCTTTTACTCACTGATTTCCTCTACTAACCGGACTAACTTTACATTCTCGTTGGGCGAATGCTCAATTTTTTTTAATATTCCTAGGAGTAAATTTAACCTTTTTTCCTCAACATTTTTTAGGATTAAGTGGAATGCCTCGGCGATATTCTGATTATCCTGATGCCTTTACTAAATGAAATGTAATTTCATCGTTGGGATCTCTTCTATCTTTTGTAGCCCTTTTATTATTTATTTTCATTTTGTGGGAGGCTTTTTCTGTTCAACGGAGAGTGATTTCTAGTCCACATATGTCAACAGCAATAGAGTGAAGAGATAGAAATTTACCATTGGATTTTCATAACTTAAGAGAAACTGGAAATATTTATTATCCCCATTTAAGTGAAAGCCAATAGTAGGCACTTATTTGTTAATTAAGTTTAGGCTAAAATTTAGCTCACTTAGCATGCCACAATGAGGTCAATTATCTTTTCAGGATGCGTCTTCTTTAGTTATATTGAAACTAATTTCTTTTCACGATCATGCTTTAATTGTTTTAACTTTAGTTTTAACTCTAGTTGGTTATTCTATATTTAATATTTTAGTTAATAAAAATATTGATCGATTTGCTATAGAGGCCCACTTATTAGAAACTGTGTGAACTGTATCTCCGGCTGCTGTGTTACTTTTTTTGGCACTTCCTTCTTTACGGTTACTCTATGTAACAGACGAGGCATTAGATCCTTCAGTAACAATTAAAATTGTTGGGCACCAATGATATTGAAGTTATGAATACACAGATTTTATAAACATCGAATTTGATTCCTATATACTTCCAGCATCAGATTTATCTTTAGGCGAGTACCGTCTTCTTGAGGTTGATAATCGCATTGTAGTTCCTATACGTTTAGAATCTCGTCTTATAATCACTGCAGCAGATGTTATTCACTCTTGAACAGTTCCTTCTTTAGGAGTAAAAATCGATGCAGTACCAGGGCGATTAAACCAAATTTCAATTACTCCTATACAACCTGGAGTTTTTTATGGTCAGTGTTCTGAAATCTGTGGTGCCAACCATTCTTTTATGCCGATTGCAGTGGAGTCTGTAAATGTAAAATCTTTTGCTAATTGAATTATGTCTTTTAATTAATGTAGAAGTAGCTAGTTAAAATTTTATAACAGTATTTTGTCAATTTACTATTACCGAATTCGGTGCACTTCTGATGCCACATCTATCCCCTATAAGATGAATTACTGCACTATTTTCTTTTTGGGTCCTGTTAATGGCTCTGATTTCGATTATATGGTGATCTCTAATTCCAAGTTTTTCTGTAATTAATATTTATTCCTCTCATGAGTCAAGTTTAAATTGAAAGTGGTTACAAGATGGTTGAGGTATAAACTATAAACTGTAAATTTATAAACGGAAGAATATTCCTCTTGTATGTTTTTAGTATAATAATATGTACGTTTACCTTCCAAGTAAAAAGATTCTAGAGAAAAAACATATATGATTCGTCAACCATTTCATTTAGTTGAGTATAGCCCATGACCTATTACATCTGCTGCTAGAGCATTAACTTTAACCGTTGGTTTAGCAAGTTGATTCCACTATCACGGTATTATTTGTTTAAGGTTAGCCCTATTTTTAGTAATCTATTCTATGTATTTATGATGACGAGATGTAGTTCGTGAAAGTACCTATTTAGGACATCATACAAAGGATGTAACTACAGGTTTACGTTGAGGGATAGTTTTATTTATTGCATCTGAGGTTATATTTTTCTCTGCATTTTTCTGAGCATTTTTTCATAGAAGATTGTCCCCTACTATAGAGTTAGGATGTGATTGGCCTCCCACCGGAATTACGCCACTTAATCCTTTTAGTGTGCCGTTATTAAATACAGCAGTTTTATTAGCTTCAGGAGTTACAGTTACATGAGCACATCATAGGCTAATAGAGGGCACGCGATCTAATACAATTCAGGCTTTAATATTAACAGTAAGGTTAGGTCTTTATTTTACTTTCTTGCAGGCTGGAGAATATATTGTCGCTCCATTCACTATTAGAGATAGTGTTTATGGTACAACTTTTTTCGTTGCTACAGGGTTTCATGGTCTTCATGTATTAATTGGGTCAACATTTTTAACAATATGTTTAATTCGGGTAATTTTATTCCATTTTTCAAGTAATCATCATTTTGGGTTTGAAGCAGCAGCTTGATATTGACATTTTGTTGATGTAGTATGAATTTGTCTGTATTTATGTATTTATTGATGAGGGTCTTTATAAAGTAGTGTAAGGTGCACTTGGATTTTTGAAGTCTAAAGAGTAAAGTTCAATTCTTATCTTTATAAATGATTTTATCCTTGTATATTATATTAATAACAACTATCTCTTTTTCAATTTATCTGTCTTCTACTCCTATTTCTTTAGGGATTAGGATTCTAATAATAGCCTTATTACTTTCATGTACCTTTGCTTCCGTTATAAGGTCTTGATTCGCGTTTTTAATTTTCCTAATTTATATCGGGGGTATGTTGGTAATATTTGCTTATTTTTTGGCTTTGACTCCTAATCAGCATAGTATTCCTATATTTAATATTCCAATTTTAATTATATCTCTTTTGACCCTATATTTTATTCTTTTTGTTACAGATATAAAAATGATAAGAATAAGAGACTTTTCTGACAGGTTTGTTTTCCTATATAGCCAGTTTAATTCCCCAATTTTAATTTTGTTTGTCTTAATTTTACTTTTAGCTATAGTTATTGTAGTTAAGTTGACATATCGATCTAAGGGACCACTGCGCCCATTTTTTTATGTTTAAACCAATACGTACTACACATCCAGCAATTAAAATTTTAAATAGATCTTTAATTGACTTACCAGCTCCAGTTAATATCTCAATTTGATGGAATTATGGTTCTTTACTGGGATTATGTCTTGTTGTTCAAACTGTTACTGGACTATTTTTAACTATACACTATGTTCCTAACATTGAATTAGCTTTCTCTTCTGTAACTCACATTGCGCGAGATGTAAATTATGGGTGATTACTTCGATCAGTTCATGCTAATGGTGCTTCTATATTTTTTCTATTTATTTATTTACATGCTGGTCGTGGTTTATATTATGGGTCTTACATTATAATAGAAACTTGAAATATTGGAGTTATTTTATTTCTTTTAACCATGGCTACAGCTTTTATGGGGTATGTTTTACCGTGAGGTCAAATAAGGTTTTGAGGGGCCACCGTTATTACTAATTTGTTTTCGGCAATTCCTTACATTGGGAAATCTTTGGTTGAATGAATTTGAGGTGGGTTTGCAGTTGATAATGCGACACTCAATCGCTTTTTTGCTTTTCACTTTTTGCTACCTTTTGTTATTATAGCAATAACTGTTATTCATATTATATTTCTTCATGAAACTGGGTCTAATAATCCAATTGGAATTAATTTTGATTCAGACCGAATTTCATTTCATGTGTATTATTCAATTAAAGATGCTTTGGGATATACTATGGCGTTATTACTTTTATCTTGTATAGTGTTATTTGAACCAAATTTGTTTACAGACCCAGAAAATTTTTTGATAGCAAATCCGCTAGTAACTCCGATTCACATTAAACCTGAATGATATTTTTTGTGGATATATGCTATTTTACGATCTATTCCGAATAAGTTAGGAGGCGTAGTAGCTTTATTTTCTGCTATTATTATTTTATTTGTTCCTGCATTCACCCACATTAGAAATAAGCAAAGAATTTCTTTTTATCCTATTAATAAATTAATTTTTTGAATTTTTATTTCGTCTTGATTAATTCTCACCTGAATTGGTGGACGACCAGTAGAAGATCCGTTTATTTTTATTGGTCAGTTATTTACCGTACTTTATTTTCTATTCTTTATTATTAATCCAGTCTATAGGTATTTTTGAGACTATATTTTAAAACAATAAGTAAGACTTTAAGTTAAAATAAACTAAAAACCTTCAAAGTTTTAAATGAATTTTGTTCAAGTCTTGCATGATACCTGACATTTTCTCTTCCTTCGATCCAATTTCATTTAATACTTTTAGTCCTACTAACTCTGTATTTTTAATCATTAATGTATTATTAATTTTTGTGCTTCAGACAAGTTTTTGGACCGGCACAAATCAACTGATTTCATATAAATCTCCAATTAAGTCCACTATTTTTACGCAGTTGACACGAACCTTTTCTGTAAGAACAAAAGGTTTAACTTCAATTGTCTCTTCTGTATTTGTTATTATTATTATAATTAATTTAATAGGTCTGTTTCCATACATATTTAGAACTTCTAGACATTTAATTTTTACTTTAACCTTGGGGTTTCCTATTTGATTAAGATTAATTATGTCTAGGTTTTTATATAGCCCAAAAAAGTCTGTGGCTCATTTTTTGCCAGATGGTGCCCCAGATTGATTAAATCCATTTCTTGTTATCATTGAGACCACTAGTGTTTTGGTACGTCCATTAACTTTATCATTTCGGCTTGCAGCTAATATAAGGGCTGGGCACATTGTATTAGGATTAGTAGGTATCTATACCTCTGCTGCGTGATTTTCTTCTTATTCAAATTTAATTATTTTAACTTCTATTTCTATTAGGTATATTTTATTTGAAGTGGCAATTTGTTTAATTCAGGCATATATTTTCTGTCTTCTTCTATCATTATATTCAGATGATCATTCTCACTAAACAATAAGCAATTTTTGCATTTTGGTTTCGACCCAAAAAGAGTGTATATCACGTTGTTTTGAAAAAGGTAGGTTATTTTAAACTCCTGAATTGTGGTTTCAGTAATGTGTGGATATACACTCTTTTTCCATGTTTAAGCTACATAAAATTGCTAATTATACTCTCTGAATTTTGTTTACTTTATTAATGATTCCCACTGCTTTAGTCGTTTTTAATGACTCAATTGTTCTTTTAGAGTGAAACTTATTATCAGTCTATTCAACTCCTTTATTTTTTACTTTAATTCTTGATCCTTATGGAATAGTGTTTTCTTGTGCAGTAATTATAATTTCTGCAAATGTACTGCAGTTTTCTAAGGTTTATATAGAAGAAGATAAGTTTATTGATCGATTTACTCTACTTGTTCTTTTATTTGTGTTGTCTATAAATATATTGATTTATTTTCCACATTTAATAATGTTACTTTTAGGTTGAGACGGACTTGGCATTGTTTCTTTCGTTTTAGTAATCTACTATCAAAATTCTAAGTCATTAGCAGCCGGAATAATTACGGCTCTAACAAATCGAATTGGGGACGTAATACTTCTTTTAGCTATTGCTTGAACTTTAAATCAGGGGCATTGAAATATTATTCATATGTGACAGGATAGAGATAGTTTCTTAACCATCCAGTTTTTGTGTATTACTATTGCGGCTATAACTAAGAGTGCTCAAATACCTTTTTCAAGATGGTTGCCAGCAGCAATGGCAGCTCCTACTCCGGTTTCAGCTTTAGTTCATTCATCTACCCTAGTAACAGCTGGGGTATTTTTGTTAATTCGATTTTATCCTTTCTTAAGTACTTGTAATTTATTTTGTCCGTTTCTATTGGTTATTTCTGTATGTACAACAATTATAGCTGGTTTAAGAGCTACAACAGAGTGTGATATAAAGAAAATTATTGCCCTATCAACTCTTAGTCAGCTTGGATTTATAATAGCTGCTTTAGGTTTAGGGATATTAAATTTGGCGTTTTTCCATATAGTTACTCATGCAATATTTAAGGCTTTATTATTTATCTGTGCTGGAACAATAATTCATAGATTTTCTCACAGTCAAGATCTTCGATGAATGGGCAATTCATTAATTCAATTTCCTACAACGGCCTCATGTATAATAATAGCAAATACTGCTTTATGTGGGTTTCCTTTTATATCAGGATTTTATTCAAAAGATTTAATTATTGAATCTTCTCTATTTTACCCACATAATCTTATTATAATAGCCTTAATTATAGCTGCCGTCGGGTTAACATCATTTTATTCTACTCGGTTTATGTTGACTACTATTTGGGCACCACTTAATGGACCGGCACTAATTTCAATAACTGAAAATAAATTTCTAACTCAACCTATAATAATTTTGTCTTTTATATCTGTTATGTCAGGATCTTTTATTCTCTGAACTTTTCCAATAAATCCTAGAGTAATAGTGCTGGATATTAAAATAAAAGTTTTTTCGTTGGTTTCAGTTATAGCAGGAATTGCAATTTCTTGAATATTATCTACTTCTTCTGTTACAAGCTCTAGAAGTATAATAAATTATAGTTTATTTCATTATGCTTCATGTTTAATGTGATTCCTTGTGCCCCTATCATCACAATTCATTATAAAATGGCCATTTTATATCTCAGTAATGTTCTTAAAATTAGTTGATCAATCTTGACTTGAATTTTTCGGTGGCCAAGGAGCAATGAAATACCTAAATAAAAGTTCTAATCTTATTATAGAATATCAATCATACAGTCCAGTAAATTTTCTAGTTATATCTCTAGGGTTAACCTTTATAATTCTTTTGATTTTACAATTATAATGTTTAGATAGCTTAAGTTTAAAGTATAACACTGAAGATGTTAGCATGAAATATATTTCTCTAGACAGTATGAGTAGTGTAAATAAACACTTTAACTTTTCGTGTTAAAAATATGCAGTAGTATCTCATATTACAAATAATAATTTAAATAAAATATCGACTTTGGGTGTCGACTATCGTAAGTAATACGTTATTTGATTTTTTTTTTTGAGTTGAAAGCTAATACACTGAAGTATTGATCTTGTAAATCAATGATAGGATAAATTCCTCAGCTCTATGTTTAACTCTGTTATGATTTATATCTTCCTAATACCGGTAGTCGCCATATTAAATTTAATTTTAAATCAATATCATTTTTTGATAGCTTTATTATCTTTAGAATGCATTACATTAAGATTGGTTTTATTTATTCCGATTAGATTGAGCATAATTAGGTCTCCTAATTTATCCCTAAGAATTTTGATTTTGACTTTAGGTGCATGTGAGGCAAGTTTAGGACTAAGGCTAATAGTTATAATGTCACGATCCTATGGAACAGACATACTAAAATCTCTTACTATAAATAAATGTTAAAAATTCAGTTGGTCATGTTATCAATGCTCTTACTTCCTATAGTATCTACAAATTTTATATGATATATTACATTTTCTCTTATTGTATTAACAATTACTTCAACTGTCATTTTAATACCTCATTTTAGATATATAATGACTTCTTGTATTTCTGCTTTTGATACAATGTCTTCTTCTTTAATTATTTTGACAATTTGAGTAACAGCTATAATAATCTTGGCTAGATCAAAGGTTTTTTTAGTTAAAATAAAATCAAAGTCTTTTATTTATTATATTATCTTACTTTTGTTTATTTTAGTAAATTGTTTTATGTCCCCAAATATATTTATATTTTATATTTGATTTGAAGCTTCATTAATTCCAACTATGATTTTGATTATAGTGTGGGGATATCAACCAGAGCGAGTTCAAGCAAGCATATATTTGATGATTTATACTGTGACAGCTTCTTTACCTCTTTTATGTATATTATTTTTAGTAATAAGTGAGTCGTCTTCAGTTTTAATACCAATGTCTATATGTATTTCAATCCCCACTATTATGCCAGTTTCTAGTATTGTTTGAATTATATTACTAGGAGGCTTTATAGTAAAATTACCTCTATTTACTGTACATTTGTGGCTACCAAAAGCTCATGTAGAGGCCCCTATTGCAGGGTCCATAATTCTTGCTGCAATTCTCTTAAAATTGGGGGGATACGGGATTTTACGCATGTTATTTCTTTTAGGTGCAAGAATGCCTAAGGTTAATTTACCTATCATTGGAATTTCATTGTTAGGGGGCGTAGTAACTAGAGCAATTTGTTTACGTCAATCTGATTTAAAGTCTTTAATTGCTTATTCTTCTGTAGGGCACATAGGCCTAATATTGGCTGGAGCACTTACTAAATCAGTGTGGGGAATACAAGCGTCTTTAGCTATAATAATTGCGCACGGATTAAGATCTTCTGCCCTTTTTGTAATGGCCAATATTAATTATGAGTTTTCACAAACTCGAAGTTTATTTTTAACTAAAGGAATTTTAGTTATTATACCTATTTTTACTATGTGGTGGTTTTTGTTCTCTGCTAGAAATATGGCTGCTCCTCCGTCAATTAATCTATTGAGAGAAATTATACTTATAGCTTCAGTATTATCCTTATCTATTTATAGATTAGTATTTTTAGGAATTATATCATTTTTAACTGCAGCTTATTCACTTTATATATACACTTCAATACATCATGGGAAGATATGGCAACTTTCTAATTCTTGAACAGGTTTGAAGACTAAGGAATATGTTCTTATATTTATACATTTAATCCCAATCATTTTATTAATTTTAAAGCCTGAAATAATTACTGCTTGAAACACATGGTAGAATAGTTGACTAACAACATTAAATTGCAGATTTGAAAGTATACATATAATAGTATTTCTACTTGGCAGGATAAGCTATTCAAGCTAGTGGGTTCATACCCCAAAAAAGAGGAAATCCTCTCCTACTATCTGTTTGATTCTAACTGAATTGTTAGCTTAAACGAATCAATTATATGTAAAATTTTATTTAAAGTGTTCTTAAAGAACAACATAAATGCTATATGGAAATATTATCCTTATGCAAATAATTACAGTAGGAAAGTTTACTTATATATGAAAGAAGGAAGCAGGTTTCGTTTATAGGGTGGGCAAAAGTTGTGCCAGCAGCTGCGGTTAGACAGCACACTCAAGTTAACATCTTATAGGTTAATAGATTTGATATGTTAAAAAATTTAATGGGTATAATTTACATAGTTTTAGTTTCTTAAGTATCTTTGATTTCATGAAAACATAAATAAAAACACGGATTAGATACCCGTCTATTTATGAAGTAGTAGTTTAACCGAGTAATACGAATAGTAATTTAAAACTCCAAGATTTTGGCGGTGCTTTATCTAATTAGGGGAACCTGTTTTTTAAATCGATAGTCCACGAAAAACATACCTTTCTTTGAAACACAAATCAGTTTGTATACTGCCGTCGTAAGTAAACCTCTTAAAGTTAGTATGCTAAAATGTAATTTATAACATTTACGTCAGGTCAGAGTGCAATTTATAGGAAGGAAATAATGGGTTACAATCTTTTATTAAGATACGTAAAATTAGTTTAAATACTATTTAGAAGGAGGACTTAATTGTAATTAATTATAATTAATAGAAATGAAATTGAACGTGAAGCATGCACATATCGCCCGTCACTCTCACTTTTAAAGTGAGATAAGTCGTAACAAAGTAGGTGTAACGGAAGTTGTACCTGTCGAAGTATAGCATATAAAATGCTTTTTACTTACACTAAAAATAAAACTTTTAAGTTTGCTTCGCAATCTAAATTTAATCTTATAAATTTGAATATCAATATATATAGTGTTAAGAACAAATTTTAAAGTACAGAAATGGAAATTGAAAAATTAAAAAGTAATGATTTAGTCATGTACCTTTTGCATAATGGTTTTACAAGATATTTATTTAATTTATAATCCCGAATTCTATGAGAGCTATTATTAAATTGTTTAGAACCATATCTACTAGTTGTTTCATTAACTTTAGAAAATTTAATAATAGAGGCTACATACCACCCGCTCAAGAATATATCTGGTTTCTAAAAAATTTTATTGATTAAATCATGCAATTTAAATGTAGTTGTAGTGTAAAATAGGGGAGGATAAGCCCCCCTATTAAAAACAACTTGATTTTACAATAACTTATAGGCTTAAGATCAGCCATTTAAAGTGCTTTATCGCAAAACTTATTAAATAATTTTGTTAACAGTGTTTTTTATATTTAGAAATTTTAAAAAATAATTTTATTAAAATTTTTTATGTAAATATAAGTATTATATTAACTTATTAATGTTTATTATATTAATAATAAAAAAAGGAACTAGGCAAAAATTCATTTCGACTGTTTAACAAAAACATTGCTCTTTGACTATAAATAGAGAGTATTTCCTGCCCAGTGATAATATAATTATTAAACGGCCGCGGTATCCTAACCGTGCAAAGGTAGCATAATCACTTGCTCATTAATTGTGGGCTAGAATGAATGGACTAACGAAAATTGAACCTGTCTCTTTTTACTAAATAAAAATTAATTTTTAAGTGAAGAAGCTTAAATAGATTCGAAAGACAAGAAGACCCTATAGAGCTTTATTTTTAAAAATGTAGTATATTTTTATATAGTTTGGTTGGGGCGACCCGGGGTTAAGTTTATCACCCCGATATAAAAAGATTTATTTATCTAATTTATTGATCCTAAAATTTAGATCATTAGAATAAGCTACCTTAGGGATAACAGGCTAATCTTATTTAAAAGTTCTTATTAAAAATAGGGTTTGGCACCTCGATGTTGGCTTAGGGATTCTTAATGACGCAAAAGTTATAGAAGAGGGTTTGTTCAACCTTTAATTCCCTACATGAGCTGAGTTCAGACCGGCGTAAGCCAGGTTAGTTTCTATCTTCGAATTCTTATTAAAATCCGTTTACAGTACGAAAGGACCTAAATTCGGGTAATTTATACTAAAAGTTTGCATAAATATACTAAAAAAAAAAAAATAAAGATTTATATTAATAAGTTGGCAGAATAGTGCAGTTGATTTAGGATCAAAATATGAATTTTTAGTTCACTTGTTAAATTATTGCGACTTAGTTTATTTAGAATAATCAATTTGCACTTGATTGGGGAGAGTTTTTCTCAGTAGCAGTCATTTGTTAGGGTAACAAGAGATTTTGAAAGTCTCAAATAAAGGTTCAACTCCTTTTTTGACTTAATTAGATGGCAGAATAGTGCTATAGGTTTAAGCCCTATCTATGAGACTTGATCTCTCTAGTTAATGAACTACTTACCTCAGGTCATTTCTGTATTGTTAAGTGTTGTTTTAGCTTTGTTAGGCATAGCTTTTTATACTTTAATAGAACGTAAGTTTTTAGGTTATTTTGCTTTGCGTAAGGGCCCTAATAAAGTTGGTTTGATGGGGTTACCACAGCCTTTTGCAGATGCAATTAAGTTATTTGTAAAGGAACAGTCTAAGCCCCAACCTTCTAATATTGCTCCGTTTATATTAGCGCCCACTCTAAGTTTAATTTTAGCTTTATTAATATGATCTATTTATCCCCATTCTCATCAATCCTTGTTAATTCAGTTTAGAGCTCTTTATTTTTTGTGTGTTTCAAGAATAAATGTTTATTCAACATTCATGGCCGGTTGAAGATCTAATTCTAAGTATGCTTTGTTGGGAGCCTTACGGGGTGTAGCACAAACTATTTCATATGAGGTTAGAATAACTTTTATTTTTCTTTCTTCGTTAGTTTTATTAATTTCTATAGAATTTTTAAAAATAGATATATTTACCTGACTTGGTTTAATAATTTTGCCAATAGCTGTTATCTGGTTTATTACTAACCTAGCAGAGACAAATCGTACACCATTTGATTTTGCTGAGGGAGAAAGAGAGCTCGTTTCTGGGTTTAATGTCGAATATAGAAGTGGTATATTTGCATTAATTTTCATGGCAGAATACGCGAATATTTTAGTAATGAGTCTTTTTACTAGAATTTTATTTATAGGCCAAATATTTGTTTTTAGCGATTTATTTTTAATTTTAAAGCTTTCATTTTTAGCTATAGTGTTTGTTTGAGTTCGAGCCACGTACCCTCGAATACGTTATGATCACTTAATAAATTTAACGTGAAAAAGATTTTTACCCATTTCTATTTGTGTATTAATATTTTTAATATTAGTTTCTTTTAATATTATATGATGCTGCGCCGGTCGAACGGATAACTTTGATGACGTTAAATAAGGACTTCAATCCCCGCATCTTTACAGACTGAGAGAGCTTGTAAAAGCACTTGACTTTTAATCAAGAGAAAATATAATTATTTCCAGTTAATGAATGTTATGTCTATTAGATTTTTATTTTGTTTTGTTATCCCAGTGGCTGTTCTTTTTGCTGCATGGGTTTTAGGTCAGCGAACTATTATTGATCGGGAGAAATCATCTCCGTTTGAATGTGGGTTTGACCCTAGTAATTCTGCTCGTTTACCTTTTTCTATGCGATTTTTTTTATTGGCTATTATTTTTATTGTATTTGATATTGAAATTGTTCTATTAACTCCTATTCCGTTAATTATATTATTTTCTAGTGTAGTATATAGTTTGTTGACAGCTTCTCTATTTTTATCAATTTTAGTAGTTGGTCTTGTTTATGAATGAAAAGAGGGGTCTTTAGATTGATCCTTTTAATAAAATTTTAGATTAATAATAGATTGGCTGGGCATATTAAAAACTTCTAATTTTTATTCGGGGGTTCGATTCTTCCACAATCTTATGTACATAAATTTAGCTCCATTTACTATATTGTGCTATAGAGTTTTAGTAAGAAGATCTATTATAGCTTTAAGAAGTTCTAACTGGTTAATTTTTTGGTTGAGAATAGAGATTAATTTATTAAGATTTATTCCAATTATTTTAACTGGAAGAGGAAATCAAGAAACTGAAGCAGCTATTAAATACTTTTTAGCTCAGGCTCTAGGATCATCTGCTATTTTAGTTTTTAGAACTTCTCTCTGAAATTTGGAAAGCTTCAGGTTTTCTAAACTATTTAGGTTAATTCTCATGGTATCGATTTTATTAAAGTTGGGTAGTGCTCCATGCCATTTTTGATATCCTTCTGTTATATCCTCAATTTCTTGAGTATCATGTTTTGTCTTGACAACTTGACAGAAGTTGGCACCACTTTGTGCCATTTCTTTTTTTTTAATACAGAAATTTAGTTCTAGATTTTTAATTTTTGTTGGTAGACTAAATGCTATTATTGGTGGAATTATAGGATTAAATCAGTCTAAAATACGTAGAATTATGGCTTATTCTTCAATTGGCCATATTGGTTGAATATTAAGTTTGTCTTCTATCTACATACCTATTTCATCTGTTGTATACTTTGTAGTTTATAGAATATTGATTTTACCCTTATTCTTTATTTTAGGTTTGCTGAATATTTATGGATTAAATAACTTAAATAAAACTATTTCTATGGCACCACTATTGATTTTTGTTGTTTCAATTCTCTTTTTATCATTAGGGGGACTACCACCATTAACTGGATTTGCTCCTAAGATAATAACTATTTTTCTCTTAGTAAATGTAAATTCTATATTTATTTTATTCTTAATTCTAGGTTCCGTTTTAAATTTATGTTTTTATTTAAACATTATTATAAATTTAATATTATCTTCAAATTTTAATCTAGCCCAGAATATTAGGTTAAATAATATAAAGTGGGTAAATAGTTTCTTTGTGTTTTCTATTGTTTCCTTACTTTTTATTTTGTTACTACATTAAGT